CATTTATATTTATTGTTTCTAAAAACAAGATGAATATGTAAAGGATAAAAAAATACTTTCTGGAGTATTCAGCATTATACTATTTTTATTTGTATAACTTATTTGTAGAAATCTAAATAGATATTCAATAGATAATTCAAATATCTATTGAATATCTATTTAGATAGATTTATTTTCAATATAAATCATGTACGTGTATCTAAATAGATATCAATCAATGATTTAAGCAATGATTTAAGTAATGCGTATTATAAATCTATATATGAAAGAAATATTCTTATTTTGAACTATAGAAAATTCAAAGATAGAGCGGGTAGCGGGAATCGAACCCGCATCGTTAGCTTGGAAGGCTAGGGGTTATAGTCGACGCCAATTCAGAAATTTGAACGCCTCTAATTCAAAACCGAACATGAAACTTTTGTTTCATTCGGCTCCTTTATGGAAGATGGAATGAAAAAAGAGTAAATAAAAAACCAATTCATAACATCTATGTCAGCTTTTCTTTTTTCATTTAATTCAAAATTACTTGCTTTATAGATGATCCCTCTAGAAGTGGGAATTCTAAAAATCTTTCTAGTTACTTCGTTCTCTATTTCTATTGGAAAGAATCTTTAGGAAAAGCATTTTTTTTTCCGCCGAGCTAAAACAATATAATATGTGGATGTATCTAGTAAACTAAAGCTCATCATTGAATAGCTATTTTGCTTCAATTTTTCCTTTTTATTATAAAAAATTAAAGATTTAGTTACGATTTTTTTTCCGCCGAGCTAAAACAATATAATATGTGGATGTATCTAGTAAACTAAAGCTCATCATTGAATAGCTATTTTGCTTCAATTTTTCCTTTTTATTATAAAAAATTAAAGATTTAGTTACGATTAGAACTTAATTTTTCTATCTTTCTCCATGGATCCTTTTTTTATTCATAATCATTCAATTCGAAGTATTTATACAATTATGTTTCATAATTTGTTAATCCTCTTTCTTTTTCCATTTATATAATTTCATTTTTGGATAAAAATTATAATAATGTATACTCTTACTCAAATCTTTTGTTGATAGGGAAAAGATAAAATCTTTATTCAGAAATAAAGTTTTGATGGGAATATTAATAAAACCAAAAGACCCTTTAACTATCAAGGGTTTTCATCAAACGAATCACACTTTTACCACTAAACTATACCCGCTTAAAATACGATTATTTTATAGATTATTGTATCTAAATAGACCTTTTGTCGAATTGTTGAACAAGAGAATTGGACCTAATCAACGTAAGATCAGAAACGAACAGAATTCTTTAAATTACAAAGCGTTTATGTTTTATGTAGGGGATTAAGAGGAAGAAATAGTTAATTCAAAATCAATAATAATAATAAAGTGCTTTTTTTTTTTTATAAATATTTTTTTTTAAAAAAATAGATCCATCTCAACAAAACCCTTATGAAGCAATAACATAAGACAAATACAGATATATCTCGACAAACCCTTATGACGTAAGACCCTAAAAAGTTATTGTACATAAATTGATAGTTCAATTTCTTTTTTATGAAGTAATAACATAAGAAAAATACAGATATATCTATACAAAACTTTATTAAGTCAGACCAGAAAGAGTTATTTTTCTTTTTCATAGTTTCTCTTTTTTTTTTTTTAATATATATATTATATATATATAATATATATTAAATCAGAAAATTGAATAGAATAACAAATAGAATTTCTATTTTATATCATTTTATATCATTGAATTCTCAATTCTATATAACATTAAGGTAAGGGTAGAAATAATTTTTTTAGGATTTCGATTGCTTCCTTTAAATATTAAATTTAATTTTTTTTTTTTAATAAAATAAGTCCATAAAATCACAAAATTACACTATATTGTTAGAACAAAAAAAAAGGCCCAGCCGGGTATGAACTAGGCCGGGCCTTTAAAATAAAAGAATAACTTTTCTTTAGAATCTAATCAAATTAACAAATTAATAAGTATTAATATACATACTATTTTTTTTTGAATCGAATTCATATGGAATAAAAAAAATAGAATTAGAAAACGGATGATAATAGTTGTAGATTCTCTATTTATATAGTTTATATATGTGATTGTGTGATAATACAAAAAAAAATAAAGAGTTTGTTCAATCTTTCGGTTTTTATTGTGTAATGTAAGAAATGAGTTTTATTTTTTAAATTGGGAGAGATGGCTGAGTGGACTAAAGCGTCGGATTGCTAATCCGTTGTACGAGTTTTTCGTACCGAGGGTTCGAATCCCTCTCTTTCCTCTCTTTCCATTGAAGTTTATTATTTAAGTATTTGATTTCGATTTATTTTTTTTTTATCAAAACGATTTGATAAGTTCAAAATCAAATGTAAAATGTGTATAAATACCTAATTTCAAAATCAAGCAAGGAAAACAAAAACTCTTCTTTCTTTTTTATTCTTCACGTCCAGGATTTTTTTTTTTTATCAAAACGATTTGATAAGTTCAAAATCAAATGTAAAATGTGTATAAATACCTAATTTCAAAATCAAGCAAGGAAAACAAAAACTCTTCTTTCTTTTTTATTCTTCACGTCCAGGATTACGTCCTGGATCGTTTGATAGAAATCCGAAGATGAAGAGAGAAACAAAGAAAATTACTACTGTGTAAACAAAGAGTTTTAAAGTAAGCATTACACAATCTCCAAGATTAAAAAAAAAAAGAAAATAGATTCTCCATTTTTTTATACTACATATCCTATTTTTAAAACAAAAAAAAATGAAGTGGTTTATTTTATGAAATTATGAAATGAAAAATAAACGAAGGAATCTGGACAAATAAAAAAAAAAGAAAATAGATTCTCCATTTTTTTATACTACATATCCTATTTTTAAAACAAAAAAAATGAAGTGGTTTATTTTATGAAATTATGAAATGAAAAATAAACGAAGGAATCTGGACAAATTCATTTTGAATTAAGATTAATAGTGGAACATTTTATTACCTAAAATTTTTTATCCATAAATCTCTAATTTCTTATAATTAGAGTTGACTCCACTTCAAATTCTAATAGGATCTTTAAATTGAAAAAAAAATGTGATAATTATAATTAAGAATAATTATAATTAAGAAATGAAAAATGAAATAAGGTAATGTATATATTTTTTTTAATTGACATAAGAATTTCAATGTTTGAATCGTTGGTTTCATTCTAAAAAAAAAATGTGATAATTATAATTAAGAATAATTATAATTAAGAAATGAAAAATGAAATAAGGTAATGTATATATTTTTTTTAATTGACATAAGAATTTCAATGTTTGAATCGTTGGTTTCATTCTCGAATACTTATCTGATGAGATCCTTTTTTTATTTATTCTCGAATAATCATCAATTTTTTATAGGATAGTCTTCAAGATTTCATCGAAAACTGACAGCAGCTTGCCAAACAAAGGCTAAGAGAAGAAAGAGCACAGGAATGACTGGCATAAAATCTATGATTGGACTCAAAAAAGCATAGGCTTCTGGCAATTTTGCCGAGAACAAAATACTTGAAGTTGAAGAAAGGGTAGAGTTAAAACAGATACAGATCAAACTAAAGATATTAAGCATAAGAAACATTTTTATCTTGAAGATAATTTGATTTTTGTTTTGATTTGAGTAAATGAATCTATTCTATATATAATATATTACAACGAATATTATGATTTAATTGATTTAATATTTGAGTTTAGATTCTAAATTGTATTTAGAAGTTTGCAATAAATAATTTATTAATTCATTAGAATCTAATCTAAATGGATACGTAATTTATTTTAATCTATTATATCAAATATGATTATGTTTCATAAAAGAAATAGGTTCTTTTGAATCATTTTATTTTGAATAATAAGATAAATCGATTGAATTTTAAATTTGAAAAGAAATAAAGAAGATTAATGAAAGTATACTAATGTGAAATTTCATATTTTCATCAATAAAAATAGATAATCAATAAAAATAGATATATAAATAAAATATATAATAAATAGAAAATAATATATATATTATATATTATATTAAAGTTATCTATTAATTATTAATATTAATAAAGAATTCTATAAGATAAGATTTGATAATAAGATAAGATTTGATAATAAGATTAATTATATCATTTTTTTTTATTTGATTTGAAAAAAAAAAAGAGAATCAATAACTATCCGTTAAGAATCATAAAATGAATATTAATAAATAATGATTAAAGAAATATTGATAAAGAAATAAATAAAAATTTGACTAAAAACATAAAAATAAAAAGGTAAAAATGAAGTTATAAAAAAATTATTATTTTTTTTTGACTCACTTAATCTAAAAAATATTTGAATTATAAAACCAAAAGAGAACAGATAATAGAAGAAATCATACTTTCATCAAAATATCTTAATTCAATTAGATAGAATGATCAATAAATTAAATTGGAAATTTTATTGGATATTTGGAATAAAAGAAATAGAAAATAGAATCTATTCTGTATATATATTGATATTGGCGTGAATTGACGCACAACCTAAAACAATAATATTTTTGATTCGTGTTGAATGGAAATAGAAATGGGGCGTAGCCAAGCGGTAAGGCAACGGGTTTTGGTCCCGCTATTCGGAGGTTCGAATCCTTCCGTCCCAGAGTATACTAATTTTCATTCTTTATGATTATGATTTCTGAATTGAAAATACGAAGTTAGTTTCACTCATATTAATGAATTAAATTAATTACATTAGAAATGAACCATTATCAATGAAGTATATAATAAAAAGAATACAAATTAAGTCAGATTTAAGACTACGATCAAAAGATGAAACTCGAGTATAAAAGATATATTCATTTCCCAAGGGCTGGGCTGGGATTCTATTAATCAATAAGAATAAGTTGAAAAACTTCGTAAGTATATACTCTATAAATAGAAATAAAAAAGATCCAATTCAATCAAAAAAAATTTGAACTAAAAAATCAAATAAAGAATGATTCAATGAACCCTTTTTGATTCTTTAACAACTGTAAACAATTCTAAACAATTTATATTGACAACAACTTATCAAACAAATATAATCCAAACGTAGATAAATATATCTATGAATCCTTTTTTTTCATAGGATTTTTTTTTTCATTTTAAAATAAAATGAAAACATTCAAATTCTAATCTTAATAATATTAGAATGATGTATTTATTGGATTTTTTTTGATACAATCCATTCACATTGTATCTACATAGAAGATATAAGAATTCTTTTTCGTTAATATATAATATATAATTTGAATGTATAATATGAATAATGAAATAATATAAAGAAATAAAAAAAAAAAAGATTAAAATATTTAAAAGAGAATTAAGAATTATTAAAAATATAATTAAGGGTTGCTAACTCAATGGTAGAGTACTCGGCTTTTAAGTGCGGCTAGTGTCTTTTACACATTTGTATGAAGTCAAAAATTCGTCAATACCTATTGGTAAGGTTTGCAAGACCACGACTGATCCTGAAAGGAATGAATGGAAAAAATAGCATGTCGTATTCATATTAATGGGCAATTCTAAGAATATGAATATTTCATTCTTACCGAATTGATCCAAAACCTTTTTTGAATTAAAAAAAAAAAATGAGTTCAAAATTTGGTCGAGCACATACATGGATAGAATCTTATGATTCTACTCTTTTAGTGTATTACATGAAAAAAAAAGAAACGAGCTTCTTTTCATAATTTGAGAATGATTTCCCGATCTAATTATACGTTAAAAATATATTAGTATCTGATACGGGAAAAGATTTTCCCATGAATTATCTATTTTTTTTTTAAAAAAAAAGAAACGAGCTTCTTTTCATAATTTGAGAATGATTTCCCGATCTAATTATACGTTAAAAATATATTAGTATCTGATACGGGAAAAGATTTTCCCATGAATTATCTATTTTTTTTTAATGAGTCCTAACTATTAGCTATTCTCTATTATAGAATAGAAATCAATGTGTAGAAGAAGCAGTATATTGATAAAGAGATTTTTTCCAAAATCAAAAGAGCGATTGCGTTTCAAAAAATAAAGGATTTCTAACCCCTTTTTCATTTCTATTTCTAATATAATCAATATCCAAAATGATATGGAAAACGAAAGGATGAGAATCTTTTACTTAGTACTTAGTCTACTTTTTTTTTCCGAGGTATTTATTATAATTTTTTTTTATTATAACTAGAATAAAATACCTTGTTTTAACTATATCGCACTATGTATCATTTGATAACACACAAAAAGAAATCCATTACTACTTTTATTTTTGTTTACGTTTTCCATTCAAATGGAAGAATTTAAAAAATATTTAAAATATTTAGAATTACATAGATCTTGGAAATATAACTTCCTATACCCACTTCTTTTTCGGGAGTATATTTATGCACTTGCTCACGATCACGGTTTCAATAAATTTATTTTTTTTGATAATGTAGGTTATCAAAAAAAATATAGTTTCTTAGTTGTGAAACGTTTAATTCTTCGAATGTATCAACAGAATCACTTGTGGATTCTTTCTAATAATTCAAATCCAATTTTATTGTTTGGACACAACAAGAATTATTATTCTCAAATGATGTCAGAGGGATTTGCAGTCGTTTTGGAAATTCCATTTTCCCTACGGTTTTTAGATTCTTTAGAAAATAAAAAAAAATCTTATACTTATAATTTACAATCAATTCATTCGATATTTCCTTTTTTAGAGGACAACTTCTCACATTTAAATTATGTATCAGATGTATTAATACCTTATCCCATTCATCCGGAAATATTGGTTCAAATCCTTCGTGACTGGTTGAAAGATGCCTCCTCTTTGCATTTATTACGACTTGTTCTTCATCAGTATTCAAATTTTAATAGTCTTATTACCTCCAATAAATCGATTTCTAGTTTTTCAAAACATAATCTAAGATTCTTCTTTTTCCTATATAATTCTTATGTATGTGAATGCGAATCTATTTTGAAATTTCTACGTAACCAATCTTCTCATTTACGGTCAAAATCCTATGGTATCTTTATTGAGCGAATAAATTTCTATCAGAAAATAGAACATCTTGTAGAACTTTTTACTAATGATTTTCAAGTAAGCTTATGGTTGTGCAAGGATCCTTTTATGCATTATGTTAGATATAAAGCAAAATCCATTTTTGCTGTAAAGGATACGCCTCTTCTGATGAATAAATGGAAATCTTACCTTATCCATTTATGGCAATGTAATTTTTATGCGTGGTCTCAACCAGAAAGGGTATATATCAACCAATTATCCAAACATTTTCTCTATTTTTTAAGTTATTTTTCAAGTGTGCAACTCAATCCTTCAGCAGTACGTAGTCAAATGTTAGAAAATTCATTTCTAATGGATAATACTATGAATAAGCTCGATACAATCGTTCCAATTATTCCAATTATTCAATCATTGGCTAAAGCTAAATTTTGTAATTCATTAGGGCATCCCATTAGTAAACCGATCCGGACTGATTTACCA